GGACCATAGATCGAGCCAAGGGTCACAACTTCTTCTACTCATCCTGTATATTGTCCTTTTCATTCCGTGTTGCATTAGAAACTTATTATTATACGAGATTATACGAAAATGAATCCTTCCTAGGAGGGAACAAATATTTATCTTTTCGATGAGAGTTTGTACACAACATGGGAGAAACCTATCTTCTATTTATAATAATTGAAGAAAAGGTTCCATCATATATAGTGAATTGATACTCCCGATTCCCACAAAATCATCTCTTTCGTTCAATAGTTACTCGTTATTAGTTAATAATCCTAGTGATTGGATCTATATGCGTATTCCGATAGGAAATGAAATAGTAAAATGATTTTTCGTCGAATGACTATTCATTTATTGTATTTTCAAATAGGGGGCAGGAAGGATCTATGGGAAAATGGTGGTTCAATTCAATGTTGTCTAACGAGGAGTTAGAACACAGGTGTGGGCTAGGTAAATCAATGGACAGTCTTGGTCGTCCTGTTGGAAATACCAGTGGAAGTGAAGATCCCATTCTAAATGATACGAATAAAAACAATCATAATCATGGTTGGCGCGAAAGTAATAGTTGCAGTAATGTTGATCATTTTTTCGGTGTCAGGGACATTTGGAGTTTCATCTCTGATGAAACTTTTTTAGTTAGGGATAGTAATGGTAACAGTTATTCCGTATATTTTGATATTGAAAATCGGGTTTTTGAGATTGACAATGATAGTTCTTTTCTGAGTGAACTAGAAACTGCTTTTTCTAGTTATCTGAATAGCGGGTCTAAGAGTGACAATCGCTACTATGATCATTATATGTATGATACTACGTATAGTTGGAATAATCACATTAATAGTTGCATTGATAGTTATCTTCGTTCTGAAATCAGTATTGATAAGTACATTTCGAGTGGTAGCGACAATCACATTTACAGTTATATTTATAGTTACATTTGTAGTGGTGAAAGTGTAAGTGATAGTGACAGGGGGAGTTCTAGTATAAGAACTGGCGGTAATGGCAGTGATTTCAATATAAGAGGAAGATCGAATGATTTCGATGGAAATAAAAAATACAGACATTTATGGGTTCAATGCGAAAATTGTTATGGATTAAATTATAAGAAATTTTTTAGGTCAAAAATGAATATTTGTGAACAATGTGGATATCATTTGAAAATGGGTAGTTCAGATAGAATCGAACTTTCGGTTGATTCGGGCACTTGGGATCCTATGGACGAAGACATGGTCTCTATTGACCCCATTGAATTTCACTCGGAAGAGGAACCTTATAGAGATCGTATCAATTCGTATCAAAGAAAGACAGGTTTAACTGAGGCTGTTCAAACAGGCATAGGTCAACTAAATGGGATTCCCATAGCCATTGGGGTTATGGATTTTCAGTTCATGGGGGGTAGTATGGGATCCGTAGTAGGCGAGAAAATCACCCGGTTGATCGAATATGCTGCTAATAGATCTCTACCTGTTATTATGGTGTGTGCTTCTGGAGGAGCACGCATGCAAGAAGGAAGTTTGAGTTTGATGCAAATGGCTAAAATATCTTCCGCTTTATATGATTATCAATTCAATAAAAAGTTATTCTATGTATCAATCCTTACATCTCCTACAACCGGCGGAGTAACGGCCAGTTTTGGTATGTTGGGAGATATTATTATTGCTGAACCCAATGCCTACATTGCATTTGCGGGGAAAAGAGTAATTGAACAAACATTGAATAAGACAGTACCTGACGGTTCACAAGCAGCTGAGTATTTATTCCATAAGGGCTTATTTGATCCAATCGTACCACGTAATCCTTTAAAAGGTGTTCTGAGTGAATTATTTCAGCTACACGGTTTCTTTCCCTTGAATCAAAATTCAAGTAGAGCGCTAGGCTCAGTTATTTGTAGCGAACTTTAGTTCATCGGAATCAAAGTCAAAATAAGAAGAGTGGAGTTTTCTTTGGTAACATAAGTTCTATAGGAAGTTTCGGATAATTACTTTTTTGATGCAGATTTTTTATCCTACCCCTATTCATGATTAGTAATCAGGAATCCCCTATCAGGAGGAAAAGAGTGAATTCTTCCTTCCGCGGAATGGAATTGGGAAAAAAAAATCAAAAGAATTTCATGTTCCCTTCTTTCATATTAATATATATCGTATTAATATATATAGAATAATTCAAATCTATAAGGGAAGTGTTGCATATTTTTATATCTCCCGAGGACCTACACTTTTGACTATGAATTCCTGTTGGATCGGATTCTAACAAATCCTTAGGAAACTCGTAAGAAACTCTTTATTAGAAGATAAGGGCGGTAGAACAAGAATAATAAAGCGGATTATCATCCATCTATTTCTTGTAGAAGGGTGAATAGATACACTTATTTAGCTCTACATTCCTTGCACTTATTATATACTTAATAATACTTATAATAGATATACTTATCATAAGATAAGATATCTTTATAACAGGTACAAATATTAAATCGAGGCACCCATTCTATGACAGATTTCAATTTACCCTCTATTTTTGTGCCTTTAGTGGGCTTAGTGTTTCCAGCAATTGCAATGGCTTCTTTATCTCTTCATGTTCAAAAAAACAAGATTGTTTAGACCTGATAGGACAAAATTTCATCAATTTATTTCAACACTTGGACTTGGATCATAATAGGGATATCCATTTAGTGGAATATGATACGACATGTGGCTCCCTCCGGGCACAAATAAAAAAGTGATTATACATGCGGATACATTATATATGGATAAATGCATGTATATGGGGGGATAGCTGTTTTAAAATGGATCAGAGCGGATATCTGAAATAGAAAGTTAACGTATCTATATTATGTAGATATACATAGTGGTGGTATTATACGAAGGGGATGTTATTATTTTATATCTAACCAATTCGATGAATTACTCCTAATAGTTCGCGTCATAATAGTGCTAGTTGATGAGAGTTACTTCGGGAGCAAAATAAAATAAAAAAAGTAAAATCAAATTCATTTGGCTTATTCTCTTCTCTCAATTCCAATAGGATGCAACTGGATCTAGTATGAACTATCGATCAGAACGTATATGGATAGAACTTATAACGGGGTCTCGAAAAACAAGTAATTTCTGCTGGGCCTATATCCTTTTTTTAGGTTCACTAGGATTCTTATTGGTTGGAACTTCCAGTTATCTTGGTAGGAATCTGATATCTTTATTCCCGTCTCAGCAAATCATTTTTTTTCCCCAAGGAATCGTGATGTCTTTCTATGGGATCGCAGGTCTGTTCATTAGTTCCTATTTGTGGTGCACAATTTCGTGGAATGTAGGTAGCGGTTATGATCGATTCGATAGAAAAGAAGGAATAGTGTGTATTTTTCGTTGGGGATTTCCTGGAATAAATCGTCGCATCTTCCTTCGATTCCTTATGAGAGAGATTCAATCGATCAGAATGGAAGTGAAAGAGGGTCTTTATCCTCGACGTGTCCTTTATATGGAAATCAGAGGCCAGGGCGCCATTCCCTTGACCCGTACTGACGAAAATTTTACTCCACGAGAAATTGAACAAAAAGCTGCTGAATTGGCCTATTTCTTGCGCGTGCCAATTGAAGTATTTTGAAATGAAGGGAATGAATGCTTTCTCAGCATGAGGGAAGGGACCCAGGAACCCCCTTTTAAATATAACTGAAGCTTCTTCGGAACGTTCATTCGAGCAAAACATGTTAGATTCTATTTCCCCCGTTCCGTTGGTAATCCTTCTGTGGCCCATAGAATAAAGCAGGCGGACGTATACGGAACAACCATAATAAGAAGCAATTTTGATCGACCAAAACTCCTTTTTCTGCATATAGAACTCAATTCTACTAGTAACAAGTCTAATAAGTATGTATTCATCACACATATCAGAGCATTTCGGAATACATAATTTCTCTTTTTAGGGCCAATACTTTGGATTAATACATTAGATACAGATGTATCATATCTCATTAATTATCTTTCTTTTGTCAATCGATGTTTCTTTTTTGATCCTTTCTTTAGCTCCTGGATAACCAAACGTTTAGATCTCTCATAACTATCCAATTTCTCTCTCGTTTTGTCACCTATTTCGGATTTCATCATTAATATTTTTCAGAAATATCCCCTCAATTATTCCTGGGTCGTGGGTAGCCAGTGAAAATTTCGAAAAAATAATTGAGGGGAGTTCTTTCGTCTCGAAATCAAAATAATATTCATTATTTCAAGCGGTTCTTTTGGGCATTCATCGAAAGAACAAATGAAGATAGAATTGGTTCGAATTTGACCGACTGAGATATCTGGGAAAAGTATTTGATTATTTCTTCATTCGAAACGGGCCCTTATTCTATTTCTATTTCTATATTCTTTCTAGATCCAAGGACTAAACAATTCAAAAAAAAAAAGGAATAGATCCATAGGTTCCATACCTTGTTATAGAACTCATGCTTCATAGAAATATCGGATCAGATAGAGTCGGCGAATGAAGCGGGTTCATTAACAATTCACAGATGAAAAGTGTCAAAAAAGAAAGCATTGACTCCCCTCCCGTATCTTGCATCTATAGTCTTTTTGCCCTGGTGGATCTCTCTCTCATTTAATAAAAGTCTGGAACCTTGGATTACTAATTGGTGGAATACCGGACAATCCGAAACTTTTTTGAATGATATTCAAGAAAAGAACGTTCTAGAAAGATTCATAGAATTAGAACAACTATTCCTGTTGGATGAAATGATAAAAGAGTACCCGGAGACACAGATACAAAAGCTTCGTATAGGAATCCACAAAGAGACGATGCAATTGGTCAAAATGCACAACGAAGATCATATCCATATCATTTTGGATTTCTCGACAAATATAATCTGTTTTGCTATTCTAAGTGGTTATTCTATTCTGGGTAATGAAGAACTTGTCATTCTGAATTCTTGGGTTCAGGAATTCCTCTATAACTTAAGCGACACAATAAAGGCTTTTTCTATTCTTTTATTAACTGAT